CACTTTTTTGTAATAGTAACCATAAACAGACGTTTCATTTTCAGAAATGTCATTGTATCAGAAAGTAAACCTAAAATACTTATAAAAAAAGAATGTGGGAGATATAAACAAGATGCAGGGTCGTTTGTCTGCTTGGCTAGTCAAACACGGGCTAGTTCATAGATCTTTGGGCTTCGATTACCAAGGAATAGAGACTTTACAAATTAAGCCCGAAGATTGGCATTCCATTGCTGTCATTTTATATGTATATGGTTACAATTATCTACGTTCTCAATGTGCCTATGACGCAGCGCCAGGAGGGCTGTTATCTAGTGTGTATCATCTTACAAGACTGGAGTATGGTGCGGATCAACCGGAAGAAGTCTGCATAAAAGTATTTGCTCCAAGGAGTAATCCTAGAATTCCGTCCGTTTTCTGGGTTTGGAAAAGCGCGGATTTTCAAGAAAGGGAATCTTATGATATGTTGGGAATTTCGTATGATAATCATCCGCGCCTAAAACGTATTTTAATGCCTGAAAGTTGGGTAGGATGGCCCTTACGTAAGGATTATATTGTACCCAATTTTTATGAAATACAAGATGCTTATTGAATTGAATGATAACAAACCAAAATTGACTTCTACAGTATGAGATATCTAAAATTTCTATGTTCTAGATCAAACGGAGTAATTGCATAATGGATGTCCCGTTCATATTCTGGATGGATAAAAAAATAAAAGAAAAATGAACCATTTTTTGAGATTGAGATTCTCAAAAGTTTTTTTGAATGAGCTAAGAGCCATATAGAATGAACTCAAAAGTTCTGTATCCTGAACTTTGTATCGCGCATACTTTAATACTTGAATTATTTATACTTACTTAGACAGGTTCTCTAAAGTCATAGAAGGTATGAGGAAAGGCAAAAATTTGAATCTAGAAATCGATTATATTCAAGTTAATCCTATTTTATTTCGACTGGATCTAAGATGAAGCTTATCTTTTTTTATCCTTTAACTCTTCTAGACTCTACTTTCCATTTTTTGTTTGGGGATTTCAATTAACAAATTTAACCTTTTGGAATATATATGAAGTCTTAATATCTATTTTGCATAAGCGGAAACATAATATTATTATGACCAAAAAAAGATAAAAAAAAAAAAAATTCTAAACTGTCTATCCCCCGTCTATCTAAAAAATAGATGGGGTATTTCGCACGCGAACTAGCGAAAAAACTTACTTAATGTGTCATGATCTCATTAAAATATATCGATCTATCTTCGTCAATTTAGAGTTCTTGTTTTAGAATAAAAAATAGATTCATCAAAAAATGAATCATGTGCCAGGAACCAGATTTGAACTGGTGACACGAGGATTTTCAGTCCTCTGCTCTACCAGCTGAGCTATCCCGACCGTTTACTGGTGCACCATCTCCCCATTTTACGAGATAGGTTGGGTCTGTGTCAATTAGTCAAATGAAAAGTATTACAAAGTCTTATAGAGGTAACGGAATTTCGTGGGTCTTCGAAAAGAAGACCTTTGTATATAATTTTACTTTAAGTTTTAAAAAAGAAAACAAGTAATAAAATAATGTCAAAATTATGGATTTTGAATTACTCAACTGAGTACTACTTGCTCAAATCAAAGCTATTTTTTTGTCCATTTATCATATATATCATAAGATTTGTGATAAGAGAAAAACGCTCCCTATTTGAAATTGAAAAAAGGGGAGGAACATAACGACCTTCAAATCAAAACGCTAATGCAAAAAAGGATAACTAGTTAGGGAGTGAAATAAGCTTTTGGGGATAGAGGGACTTGAACCCTCACGATTTTTAAAGTCGACGGATTTTCCTCTTACTATAAATTTCATTGTTGTCAGTATTGACATGTAGAACGGGACTCTATCTTTATTCTCATCCGATTAATAAATTCTTAAAAAGATCTATCAGACTATGGAGCGAGTGCGAGTGTTTTGATGAATCAATATTTTATTTCGATTTCAACTCAGATTTGATCCATAACAATTATTGCTCTTTTTTATTTCATATTCTAAATCTATAATATAGATCAATATTGAATTAATTTATATATATAAATTAATTACTTTAAACTCTATTAAAAATTTGAATAATATAAATAATATCTCTAAAAAACAATACAGAACAGATTCGGGTTGTCATTAAAAATTTCAGTACGTATATTCTTTACCCTTTGTTCTGGGATTGCAATTGAGACAGAAGAAGTCTTATAACAACACAGCACAATTAACCCCATTTGTTAGAACAGCTTCCTTTGAGTCTCTGCACCTATCCTGTTTTATTCGTGCTTTCTGAATCCTTTTTGTCTTTTGAAAAAGGGAGACAAAAAAAGGAGTTGGCTCAGGATTGCCCCTTTTTTAATTCCAGGGTTTCTCTGAATTTGAAAGTTTTCACTTAGTAGGTTTCCATACTAAGGCTCAAGCCAATTAAGTCCGTAGCGTCTACCTATTTCGCCATATCCCCGTTGTGTTTTATAAAATGCGG